GTCTACGGTGCATTGCCACTCGAGATCAAGATATTGGGATTGGGCTTGTCAATCGATTCATAACCTCTCGAGTACAACCAATATATATTAGAACTCCCTTTACGTGCAGGAGTACATCTTGGATCTGTCAATTATGTTATGGCCGGAGTCCCACTCATGGCGACCTGGCCGAATTGGGAGAAGCTGTAGGTATTATTGCGGGACAATCAATTGGAGAACCCGGGACTCAACTAACATTAAGAACTTTTCATACCGGCGGAGTATTCACGGGCGGTACTGCCAAACATGTACGAGCTCCTTCTAATGGAAAAATAAAATTCAATGAGGATTTGGTTCATCCCACACGTACTCTTCATGGGCATCCTGCTTTTTTATGTTCCATGGATTTGTATGTAATTGTTGAGAGTCGGGATATTATGCATAATGTGAATATTCCACCAAAGAGTTTTATTTTAGTCCAAAATGATCAATATGTAGAATCAGAACAAGTGATTGCTGAGATTCGTGCCGAAACATCCACTTTTCATTTTACAGAGAGGGTACAAAAACATATTTATTCTGAATCAGAGGGAGAAATGCACTGGAGTACCGATGTCTACCATGCACCCGAATATACATATGGTAACGTTCATCTATTACCAAAAACAAGTCATTTATGGATATTAGCAGGAGGTCCGCGCAGATCTAGTATAGTTTCTTTTTCGCTCCACAAGGATCAAGATCAAATAAATGTTCATTCTTTTTCTGTCGAAGACAGATATACCTCTGAATTTCCAATGACTAATGATCGAGTAAGACATAAATTGTTGGATACTTCTAGTAAAAAAGATGGGGAAATTCTTGACTATTCAATATATGATCAAATTAGATCCAATGGTCATTGGAATTTCATATATCCTTCTATTCTCCAAGAGAATTCTTATTTCTTGGCGAAAAGGCGAAGAAATAGATTCATCATCCCATTACAATATGATCAAGAACGAGAAAAAGAACTAATACCCTGTTTTGGTATTTCGATTGAAATACCCATAAATGGTGTTTTATGTAAAAATAGTATTTTTGCTTTTTTTGATGATCCACGATACATAAGAAGCAGTTCCGGAATTACTAAATATGGTACCGCAGAGGTAGATTCAATCATAAAAAAAGAGGATTTGATTGAGTATCAAGGAGCAAAAGAATTTAGTCCGAAATACCAAATGAAAGTAGATCGGGTTTTTTTAATTCCCGAAGAAGTACATATTTTACCCGGATCCTCGTCCATAATGGTCCGGAACAGTAGTATCATTAGAATAGATACACGACTTGCTTTAAATACAAGAAGCCGAATAGGTGGATTAGTCCGAGTGGAGAGAAAAAAAAAAAGTATTGAACTAAAAATCTTTTCTGGAGATATTCATTTTCCTGGAGAGACGGATAAGATATCCAGGCACAGTGGTATTTTGATACCACCAGGAACGGGAAAAAAAAATTCTAAGGAATCAAAAAAATTGAAAAATTGGATCTATGTCCAACGGATCACACCTAAAAAAAAAAAGTATTTTGTTTTGGTTCGGCCCGTAGTTACATATGAAATAGCTGATGGGATAAATTTAGCAACACTTTTCCCTCAGGATCTCTTGCAGGAAAAGGATAATGTCCAACTTAGAGTTGTCAATTATATCCTTTATGGATATGGCAAGTCAATTCGAGGAATTTATCGCACAAGTATTCAATTAGTTCGGACTTGCTTAGTATTGAATTGGAACCAAAAACAAAATGGTTCCATAAAAGAGGTTCATGCTTCCCTTGTTGAGGTAAGGGCGACTGATCTAATTCGCGATTTCATAAGAATGGAGTTAGTCAAGTCCACTATTTCGTATAGTGGAAAAAGGTATGATACGGTGGGTTCGGGATTGATTTCCGATAAGGGATTAGATCGCACCAATCTCAACCCCTTCCATTCCAAGTCGAAGATTCAACCAATTTCCAAATATCAAGGAACTATTGGTATTGGTACATTGTTGAGTCGAAATAAGGAATCCCGATCTTTGATAATTTTGTCATCATCCAATTGTTTTCGAATTGGTCCATTCAATGGTTCGAAATATAACAATGTGACAAAAGAATTGGATCCCATAATTCCAATTAGACATTTCTTGGGTCCCTTAGGTACTATTGTACCTAAAATAGCAAATTTTTATTCATCTTATCATTTATTAACCCATAATCAGATCTTGTTAAAGAAATATTTTCTACTCGACAGTTTTAAACAGACTTTCCAAGTACTTCAAATATTTAAATACTCTTTAATGGATGAAAGTAGGAGGATTTATAATCCCGATCCATGCAGTAACATCATTTTTAATCCATTTCATTTGAATTGGTGTTTTCTCCATCACAATTCTTGTGAGGAGACATCCACAATAATTAGTCTTGGACAATTTATTTGTGAAAATGTATGTCTATTCAAATACGGACCACACATAAAAAAATCCGGGCAAATTTTAATTGTTAATGTTGACTCCTTAGTTATAAGATCTGCTAAGCCCTATTTGGCTATTCCGGAAGCAACTGTTCATGGCCATTATGGAAAAATCCTTTATGAAGGAGAGACATTAGTTACATTTATATATGAAAAATCGAGATCTGGTGACATAACGCAAGGTCTTCCAAAAGTAGAACAAGTATTAGAAGTGCGTTCGATTGATTCAATATCGATAAACCTCGAAAATAGAGTTGAAAGCTGGAACGAACGTATACCGATAATTCTTGGAATTCCCTGGGGGTTCTTGATTGGAGCTGAGCTAACCATAGCCCAAAGTCATATCTCTTTGGTTAATAAGATTCAAAAGGTTTATCGATCTCAGGGGGTACAGATCCATAATAGACATATAGAAATTATTGTACGTCAAATAACATCAAAAGTGTTGGTTTCAGAAGATGGAATGTCTAATGTTTTTTCACCTGGAGAATTAATAGGATTCTTGCGAGCGGAGCGAGCAGGGCGTGCTTTGGACGAAGCGATCGGTTATCGGGCAATCTTATTGGGAATAACGAGAACATCTCTGAATACTAAAAGTTTCATATCCGAAGCAAGTTTTCAAGAAACCGCTCGAGTTTTAGCAAAAGCTGCTTTACGAGGTCGTATTGATTGGTTGAAAGGCCTGAAAGAAAACGTTGTTCTAGGGGGAATTATTCCTGTCGGTACCGGATTCAAAAAATTACTGCACCATTCAAGGCAAGACAAAAACATTTATTTGGAAATCAAAAGGAAGAATCTATTTGAGTCGGAAATGAGAGATCTTTTATTACACCATAGAGAATTATTTTGTTCTTGCGCCCCAAACAATTTCCATGAGACATAAGAACAATCATTTACACGATTTAATGATTCCTAAGACTAAGAAGAGATTCATTCTTTTTACTTTAACTATCCGGAACTGTCTTTCCAATTATTGATTTTATAATAAATAAAATAAGTAATTAAAAGAAAAGAAATGAAAAGAAATTAATGGTTTGGACCGTGTATCAACGGTAAATCCGCGGTAGAAGGTTCCGTCGGAACAATTTTATATTTCAAGGTACCTTTTTTCCTAAAAAAAAAGAGGAAGTGTGGGGAAAAATGACAAGAAGATATTGGAACATCAATTTGGAAGAGATGATGGAAGCAGGAGTTCATTTTGGTCATGGTACTAGGAAATGGAATCCTAGAATGGCCCCTTACATTTCTGCTAAGCGTAAAGGTATTCATATTACAAATCTTACGATAACTGCGCGTTTTTTATCCGAAGCCTGCGATTTATTTTTTGATGCAGCAAGCCAGGGAAAAAACTTTTTAATCGTCGGTACCAAAAATAAAGCAGCGGATTCAGTAGCATCAGCTGCAATAGGGGCTCGGTGTCATTATGTTAATAAAAAATGGCTCGGTGGTATGTTAACGAATTGGTACACTACGGAAACGAGACTTCATAAGTTCAGGGACTTAATAGCAGAACAAAAGATGGGGCAATTCAACCGTCTCCCCAAAAGAGATGCAGCAATGTTAAAGAGAAAATTATCTACTTTGCAAACATATCTGGGTGGGATCAAATATATGACAGGGTTACCTGATATTGTAATCATCCTTGATCAGCAAGAAGAATACACGGCTCTTCAAGAATGTGTCATTTTGGGGATTCCGACGATTTGTTTAATCGATACAAATTGTGACCCGGATATCGCAGATATTTCGATTCCAGCCAACGATGACTCTATAGCTTCAATCCGATTTATTCTTAACAAATTAGTATTCGCAATTTGCGAGGGTCGTTCTAGCTATATAAGAAATCGTTGATTATGATTAATAATAAGATTCATTAATTATTTTTGAACTCGATAGATTTATTGGATCGGTTACTATTCTTGAATTTTGAAAAGAGAGAAATATAAAAAAAATACTGGGGAGGTTATGTCATGTGATTTCTCGGTATCCTAAATATAGCATTAATAATGAAAGTAGTTGAGTTGATAAAGAGATGGTTGAATCAAAATAATTTATTTTTGAAGTTCGATTTCTGTCAGAGGACAATATGAATGTTATACCATGTTCCGTTAAAACACTCAAGGGGTTATACGATATATCGGGTGTAGAAGTAGGCCAACATTTATATTGGCAAATAGGAGGTTTACAAATCCATGCCCAAGTACTTATCACTTCTTGGGTCGTAATTGCTATCTTATTAGGTTCAGTCATCATAGCTGTTCGGAATCCACAAACCATTCCGACCGACGGTCAGAATTTCTTCGAATATCTCCTTGAATTTATTCGAGACTTGAGCAAAACTCAGATTGGAGAAGAATATGGTCCTTGGGTTCCCTTTATTGGAACTATGTTCCTATTTATTTTTGTTTCTAACTGGTCAGGTGCTCTTTTACCGTGGAAAATAATACAGTTACCTCATGGGGAGTTAGCTGCGCCCACAAATGATATAAATACTACTGTTGCTTTAGCTTTACTCACGTCGGTGGCATATTTTTATGCAGGTCTTACCAAAAAAGGATTGGGTTATTTCGGGAAATACATTCAACCAACTCCAATACTCTTACCAATTAACATCCTGGAAGATTTCACAAAACCTTTATCTCTTAGTTTTCGACTTTTCGGAAATATATTGGCTGATGAATTAGTAGTTGTTGTTCTTGTTTCTTTAGTACCTTCAGTAGTTCCTATACCTGTTATGTTTCTTGGATTATTTACAAGTGGTATTCAAGCTCTTATTTTTGCAACTTTAGCCGCGGCTTATATAGGCGAAGCCATGGAGGGTCATCATTAACTAGCTTTCGAAATAGTCTTTTTTTTTTAGCTTATCCTAATTCATGCATGGTTGATTCAAAATAATCAATCACTGGGTTGGGAATATAATCCATAATAGATACAAATACATAGGTATATATAACCTAGTGCCTCGGGAGGAAGGGCGGACCCTATTACGGAATACAGAATAAAAAAAATGGGTTAGGGGTAAGGGGTCAAACTAGATATATGTAATGTCTATAAGTCCAGCCCCCGCGTATGTTTCGCAGAATGAAATGATTTTAGAGTCTGATTCAATATAAAATGTGGGCTGTTTCCGTTATGGAAGAAACAAATGTATATGTGATATTAGCTATTCGCTAGCTATGCTATATAGTATAAGGGCTGGCTATCCCTATTAATATACATATAATTAATATATAATATTCATATTATATAAATTATATCCATTTTTCTATTTATCTTTTCTATATTTTTTCCAGCCCACAGCATTAGATGGATTCCAATATAAGTCCTTCTGTTTCGTCTGTGATTGTGGATTGAATGAAAAAAATAAGTAATAATTCATTGGTTGATTATATCATTAACCATTTTTTTTTTTACGAGGAACTTACTATGAATCCACTGATTTCTGCCGCTTCCGTTATTGCTGCTGGATTGGCCGTAGGGCTTGCTTCTATTGGACCTGGGGTTGGTCAAGGTACTGCTGCAGGCCAAGCTGTAGAAGGTATTGCGAGACAACCAGAAGCAGAGGGTAAAATACGAGGTACTTTATTGCTTAGTCTAGCTTTTATGGAAGCTTTAACAATTTACGGACTGGTCGTAGCATTAGCGCTTTTATTTGCGAATCCTTTTGTTTAATTTAATCCTAGAAATGTGAAAAAGTACGAAACGTACTCTTTTTCTTATTTTATTAACTCGGACTTGCCGTTTGCTTCTTTGAATTAGATCGAAATTGTACTCCTACAGTTACTTATTTGTTGGGACAATGCCCCGGGAAGCACTGATTTTAGGATGAGGAATTAGCAGATTTGCTCGCTTTCTTCCTTACCATTACCACCCCGAGTTAGTACAATGGAAACCTTTTGAACTTTGAGGCGGCGTTTCATTTCAACAAACGAGATATTTCACAATTGACGCGAGGCCTCGGACCTAACTTAATAAGTATCTCTTCTTAATTTTCATTTGAAACTAAAAGAAATAGAGAAATTTTTCAAATGAAATTAAAATGATAAAAATGAATAAAAAGAAATTGATCAAAAAAGGGCGAGCGAGGTGATACAAAAAGAACTCTGTTTTTGTTAGTCTTATCTATAAGAAAGAGGAGAGCGTATGAAAAATGTAACCGATTTTTGTGTTTCCTTGGGCTATTGGCCATCCGCCGGGAGTTTCGGGTTTAATACTGATATTTTAGCAACAAATCCAATAAATCTAACTGTAGTGCTTGGTGTATTGATTTTTTTTGGAAAGGGAGTGTGTACGAGTTGTGTATTTCAAGAATATAGGTTGGATCCAACCATCCGCACTTTATTTATGTTATTTTATTTCTTGCTAGGATAATAGTAAAAAAGGTGCACGATCTCGACGAATTACTTCTGAATAAATTCAGAAATCATATGTAAGAACCATAGCATTTCGTGACTCATTGGTAAAATCAACTTTGATTCTCTATCAACCAATAATGTGAGACCATTAACATGGTTAAAGCTAAACTGTTTGAAGTCCAGGCACAACATGGTACTCTTTCTACCACATAAAATAATAGTAGGTAATTCATCCGATATAGAACACTCATATCAATAAAATGATTTGAAACTATTTACTAGAGAATGGGGGCCTTGCCTTTTTTTTTTATCCAATGCCGAAGCGACGACCTATGTATAAAAAAGGGAATTTTTTGGATTTTTAGACTTGAAAAAAAAAAGTGGAAATATAAAATATATATATAAGAATTTGAAATAGAAATGAAATCAAAAACAAATAAAGAAACAACTTTGCTGACAATTAGGGATAGATTTTTTGTCTGGTCGGAAGAGTCCTCTTAATATTCTGGTCTTATACCTATATATATATATAATAATATAATATAATATATAAGTTTCGATATCTTTGAATAGGAACAGAAAAGAGAGGGTAGGTTCATTACATTAAAAGATATGGGAATGCCCATAAACTAAATAATTGAGCGTGAGAGCCAAATGAATCGAAAGATTCATGTTTGGTTC